CATTCTGATTTTTCGTGTTTGGTGTTCTAAAAAAAGAATCAAGTTTTATGTGCGATGATACAATTATTTTATTGCATATTCAACTCAATCAATAAAATAATGATGCATTTATTATTATAAAAAAGAGCGGGTAGCGGGAATCGAACCCGCATCGTTAGCTTGGAAGGCTAGGGGTTATAGTCGACGCTAGGTTTAACGTCTCTAATTCAAAACCGAACATGAAACGTTGAGTTCATTCGGCTTCTTTATGGAAAAGGAAAAAATTCCCTTATAAAAATTTAAGGCAGGACCAAAAAAATGTTTTTCACCCATAAGATCTATGTCAGCTTTTTGTATGAATGCAGTCAATTTAATTCAAAACAACTTGCTTTCTAGATGATCCTTCTAGAAGAGGAGATTCAACCAATTTTTCTAGTTACTTCGTTCTCTATTTCTAGTTGAAAAAATCCTAAGGAAAAGTTTCTTGTTTCCACCGAGCTAAAAGAAATTGAGGCCTCTAGTAAACTAAAGTGATCATTTAATAGCCATTTTGACGCGCTTTCTTTATATAAAAAAAACAAAAAATATGAAGATTTAGTTACGATTAGAAACCCATTTTTTTATCTTTATCCATGGATTTTTTACTTATACTCATTCAATTGGAAATTTGGTCCAATTACAAAAAAATTCATGTTTCGTAATTTCATAATCCAAAAATTCCATTTTTAATTGACCTTTGGATATAACTCACGAGAATGTATAATTGTCTTCCAATTTTTAATTGAAGGTAAGGGATTTATTCCTTTTTAGAAATAAAATGTATTATTATTATTATCGGAATAGTAATCAAACCGGGAGACCCCTTAACTATTAAGGGTGTAATAGAACGAATCACACTTTTACCACTAAACTATACCCGCTACAATTTGATTATTGTATTGAAATATAACTTTTGTCGAACACCGAAACTTGACATAATGTAATCAAGATGGGATCATAAAAGAATCTTGAGATATAGAATATTGGCTTTTTCGTAGGAAGATTTAGTGAGATTATGAAAAGATAGTTAAATAATTCATTCAATTTTAAACTAAAAAAAATAAGTGCGCATTTTTCTTTTTCCCGAAGGAGTTGTAAGATACGGTTCAAGAAAATTGATAACGCTATAACTATAATCATCAGATAAATCGGATATAAAGATAATAATTATTTTATTAAAAATTAAAAAAAGGGCCTGGCGAAGTACCGATCAGGCCAGGCCGCGGGAATCACAAAATTCCTTTTTTCTGTCGAAAAGGTATTTCTTTTTATATTTAATAGTGTATTTTTCGATTAATATTCATTCTATCATTATTTTTGATTCTTTGTTTTTATATAAAAAATATAATATATCTATATTAAAAAGGATTCTTTCTTTTTTTGTCTTTATCCAACTGATTGGAATTTCATATAAAACTTGTACTTGTTGTTGAACTGTTGTATTAATAACTTGTCTTTTTTGTCTACATAATATATTATTGTTAATTGTTATATGTTAATATTATTATTATATAATAAATAATATAATTCTTATTATACTATTTAGAAAATATTTTTTTATTCTTAAAATTCGAGTTTATTATAGATTAAATATATATAATTTAATTAATTAAAATTTGTATTTGAATATTTAGTAGTTTATTTTCAAGAGGGAGAGATGGCTGAGTGGACGAAAGCGTCGGATTGCTAATCCGTTGTACGAGTTATTCGTACCGAGGGTTCGAATCCCTCTCTTTCCGTGTTCCATTTACATTTTACATTGATGATTTAATCTTAATATAAAATTCGTTTTATTTTTTTATTTCCATTTTCTTTATTAATTAGAATTCGAACATTTTTTTAATATATTAAATTTTTATTTTTATGCAATATTAGATTAGAAAAAAAAGATAAAAAATCACGCAAAAACCCTTTATTTTAGTCTTCGCGCCCAGGATTACGCCCTGGATCATTAGATAGGAATCCAAAAATAAAGAGAGAAATAAAAAATATCACTACTGTATAAACAAAGAGTTTGAGAGTAAACATTATAAATCTCCAAGATCTTTTTTTTTTAGAGAATAGATTCTCTATTTTTATACCGCATATCCTATAATTTGATATTTGGTTTGACGCCGAAAGTCGTTTTTGAAAATTTAAAAATCGACTTTTTTGTAATTTTAATAGAAAAATTTTTAAGTTATTATTATCTTATCTATTATTTTCTTACTTATCAATAATTTTTTTATGTCTACCTGTTGATATTGTGGAGTATCACAATAAGGTTTGTTCATTTCTAGAAAAAAAAAGAATGGAAAACTAGATAATGCGTGTTGTGTCTATTTAATAATTTTAATTTAAGACTTTTTATTTTAGAAATTCTTTAATATTAGAAAATTAGAAAGTATTAGATTGGATTAGAATTAGAACCTTCTTTCTCGAAAAAAGCATTCATTTTTATAGGATAAGATGAAAGATCTCATCGAAAACTTACAGCAGCTTGCCAAACAAAGGCTAAGAGAAAAAAAAGTAGAGGTATGACTGGCATAAAATCAACAATTGGGCTTAAAAAAGCATAGGCCTCTGGTAATTTGGCAAAGAAACAACTACTCGAATAAAGAGCAGAATTAAGACAGATCAAATTAAAGATATTAAGCATAACAGACATTTTGTTTTAAAAAAAATTTGTATTTTGATTGAGTTATTGATAGAAAGAAAAAAAAAGAACAAAATTTTCGTTTTTTTGAACTTACTCACTCAATCAAAAAACCTTCCATTCTCAATGGAGAATAGAAGCAATTCTACTTTCATATAATATCTTAATGGAATTTTCATTAATGATCAATAAAAAATTTTTTTCTATGTCTACATGTGTCGGAGTTAAACTACTAAACAACAAAATAGAATTGATTCTTTATATATAGAATATAGATAGTTGGGCTTGAATTGACGAAAAATCAACACTAATATTAGTGTTTATTAATGGCAAATAGAAACCCAAGTGGGGCGTGGCCAAGTGGTAAGGCATCGGGTTTTGGTCCCGCTATTCGGAGGTTCGAATCCTTCCGTCCCAGAGTATTATTAATTATTTTTAACAATAAAAATAAAGATTTCTTTTGTGTTTATAAAGTGTATATAGTGGCTAGAGTTTGACTCTTTTAGCGAATAAAAATAATTTTTTCACATATTTTTGAAAATTGACAACGATACGTGCTCAAATGATAGGCAAATGCAGGCGAACCCGTAGGGTATTTAGGAAAGATTACTTTATATAGATTACATGAATTTGAATAAAAAAGGTTGTGCCTTTAACCTATCATATATCCATCCCTTATAATAATATGAATATAAATAGTCATTTCTAATTATTATTATAGAAAATAGAAAGAAATGCATTCTTTTTTTTTCATACCCCAAAAAATAAATTTTATTTTTACTATAAAGTATAAGATATATTACATATCTAATCTATGTAACAACTGTTTTAACTGAACCAATGACTATTCATGATTCGATAATTGAATCAACTGCGGACCGGTTCCAAATTCGACGAGGAATGTTATGGTAAAACTTCGTTTGAAACGATGTGGTAGAAAGCAACGTGCGACTTGAAGGACATGATCCGTTGTGGATTCTTATATCCATCATTCTCTAATAAGGATGCTCTTTACTCGACATCATTTGCCCTGTTCCACGCGAACCCGATTTGTTAGGGTGTAATAGTATATGAATGATGGAGCTCGAGGAGAAAGCATTGAGCTATTTATAAAAGGGGCGGGGTCTAGGGTTAGTGTCAATCAAAAGAATAAGTTGACTTCGTAAGTTATCTTTGACAGAGAATTCGAAAGGAACAAAAAAAGCAACTTTAAAATCCCCAAGGAAATTTTAATAAAAGCTTTTCGATTAAATATATTTTTATATATTGTGCGTAAATCGACCGTCCATATAATTATATTCTTTGAGAGAAATAACAAAAAAGGTGTGTTGCGACCATTTTTTAAAGGATTAAAAATCAACGAAGTAATGTCTAAACCCAATGATTCAAAAAACAAGATGATTAAAGGCTTCCGGAACAAGGAAATATTCTTTTTTTTGTCGCAACAATTTTAATCGATTCTAAATGAAATAAAACAAAGAGTATTTGAGACTGCTCAATAAATACCAAAAGATTTTTTTTATCTTTTGGGCTATTTGAAAGTTATTCTACTTGAGTTATGAGTATACAAATGATTTTTTGAGGAAAGGTCTAAATTCTTAGTGTAATGCGTTTTAATTTGATGATTTTCTGTACTTATTTGATTGGTCATTCTAATTTATATAAAAAAATAAAAATGAATCAATTTTCTCGAGCCGTACGAAGAGAAAACTTCCTATACGTTTCAAAGGGGGGTTTAATCTATCCCAATGAGCCGTCTATCGAATCGTTGCAATTGATGTTCGGTCACGAAGAGAAGGAAGAGATTTGCAGAAAGTGGGTTTTTATGACCCGATAAAAAAAAAAACTTATTTAAATGTTCCTGCTATTCTCGATTTTATTCAAAAAGGCGCTCAACCTACAGAAACTGTTTATGATATTTTAAAGAAGGCGGCGTTTTTAAAAGAATTTCAATTTAATCAAACGAAATTTAATTAATGAATTATTTAAACAAAAGATAATGAGGTTGTAATTGAGTAAAATTTGTATTATTCCTGTCTTTTTTTTTAGTGCCAATCCAACATAAGCTTTCCTCTATAATTTTTTTCGCTTTGGTTTTTATATTTAGATTTCACAATATTGCTTCTATAATTATCGTATTTATATATTTTTCATAATTATATTTTCTTTTATTTGAATTTGAGTAGATTTTTCAATAAAAAAAAGGAAGTTTTTTCTATCTTGTAGTTGTATTTTTTTTTATTGACAAGAATGTATTGAACAAATATAATTCAATTGTGAAATAAAAAAATTAAATGGTTTTTTATGTCTTCTATACTACCCAAGATTTTTATTCAAGAATTCGTTGAATTTGTTCGGATACAAAAACAAAATATCTTTAGATCGAAAAAATGCAGACTATCAGACTGTTTGTCTATCCAAATTTTTTCTAAAAATCTCTTATATTGGTGTTTGTTTTTATATATGTTCGTAATTCGAAAACTTTTTTAGATTTCTTGCTATTTGATTCCAACTCGATTTTTTTGATCTCGGTTATATCTACCTAATATATAGGGGTTGCTAACTCAACGGTAGAGTACTCGGCTTTTAAGTGCGACTAGGGTCTTTTACATATTTGGATGAAGCAAGGGATTCGTCTACACTATCGGTAAAGTTTATACGATCACGACTGATCCTGAAAGGGAATGGATGGAAAAAAGCGCATGTCGTATCAATAGAGAATTTGTAGACTATTTCATTTCATTCTTAGCAAATAAGTATAATTATTTGATTTGAAGTCTTGGGAGGAAATCCAATGAATTCAAAATTGGGTCAATTGAATAAATGGATCGAACCCTATCCTTATGGGTTCCAATTTTGTGGAAAGCATAAGCAACGAGCTTATCTTCGTAATTTGAATTATTATCCCATCTAATTAGACGTTAAAAAAACTTAGTGCCTGATATGGGAAAGGATTCTCCCACGTGTGGATTTTCTTTTTTAGTGAATCCTAACTATTTAACTATGAGACTATCCATTCTCTATATTGAGATGGCCATGAATGTAATGTGTAGAAGAAACAGTATATTGATAAAGATACTTTTATCAGAAGAACGATTGGATTGAAAAAATAAGGGATTTCTAACCATCGTGTTATTTTTTAATAAAAAAGAACTAATTAGATGAAAAAAAAAGAGAGTCTGCTGATTAATTTACGTATTTCCGAGGTATCTAAAAATATATATCTTGGTTTGACTGTATCGCACTATGTATCATTTGATAACTTAAGAAATCCCCTTTTTTTTACTTTAAATTTTAAATCTAATTTTAAATGGAACAATTCCAAAGATATATAGAACTAGAAGGTTTTTGGCAACACAACTTTTTCTATCCACTTATCTTTCAGGAATATATTTTTTCATTTGCATATGGTCATGATTTAAAGAAATTTATTTTGTTGGAAACTTCAGGCGGTAGGAAATTTAGTTTACTAGTTGTGAAACGTTTAATAAATCGAATGTATCAACAGAATTTTTTTATTCTTTCGGCTAATTATTCTAACCAAAACGACTTTTTGGGGCACAAATATGATTTTTATTCGCAAATGATATCTGAAGTATTTGCAGTCATTGTGGAAATTCCACTTTCCTTAGCTTCTATAGAGAAAAAAAAAAAAGTCAAATCTCGAAATTTGCGATCAATTCATTCAATATTTCCTTTTTTAGAGGACAACGTTTTACATTTAAATTTTGTGTTAGATATATTAATACCTTACCCCGTCCATCTGGAAATCTTAGTTCAAACACTTCGGTACTGGGTGAAAGATGCCCCGTCTTTGCATCTATTACGATTCTTTCTTTATGAATCTCATAATTGCAATAGTCTTATAAAAAAAAATATATATTTTTTTATAAAAAGGACTCAAAGATTTTTTTTGTTCTTATATAATTTCCATGTATGTGAACACGAATTTATTTTCTTGTTTCTTTGCAACCAATCCTCTCATTTACGATCAACATCTTACAGATCCTTTCTTGAACGCATTTTTTTCTACGGAAAATTAGAATATTTAGTCAAACTTTTTACTAAGGATTTTGACGTTATTTTATGGCTTTTTAAAGACCCCTACCCGTATTCTGTTAGGTATAAAGGACAATATATTATGGCCTCAAAAGGGACATCCCTTTTGATGCAGAAATTTAAATTTTACCTTACCCATTTCTGGCAGTGTCATTTTTCTGTGTGGTCTCAACCAAGAAGAATCTATATTAATCGATTATCAACCCATTTTCTTGACTTTATTGGTTTTCTTTCAAGTGTACAACTCACTTCTTTAGTGGTACGGAGTCAAATGTTAGAAAATGCATTTCTAATAGATAATACGATTAAGAAATTTGATCCGAAAATTCCAATCAGTTCTCTGATCCTATCGTTGGCGAAAGCGAAATTTTGTAACGGATTAGGGCATCCTATTAGTAAGCCGACTTGGATCGATTTATCGGATTCTGATATTATTGATCGATTTGGGCTTATATGCCAAAATCTTTTTCATTATTATAGTGGCTCTTCAAGAAAAAAGAGTTTGTATCGACTAAAGTATATACTTAAAATTTCTTGTGCTAGAACTTTGGCTCGTAAACACAAAAGCGCTGTGCGTGCTTTTTTGAAAAGATTAGGTTCAGAATTTTTTGGAGAGTTTTTAACTCAGGAAGAAAAAGTTCTTTCTTTGATCTTAACAAAAAATTCCTCTAACTTGCGAAGATTCTATAGAGGGTGTATTTGGTATTTGGATATTTTTTGTATTCATAATTTGGCTAATGATGAATGATTGGTTATGAAACTATTTAAATTATACCGATTAAATTATA